GAGCCGAATACACTACAAACAGACTATTGTATATATTCTTTGTATATATTTTTTGATTTTAATAGATACATAGTTATTTAGATATACAATACAAAATATAAGACAAAACAACTTAAACGTTTCTATTGTTGTGTTGGATCCACAATTAATCCTATGGATCTTTAGGATTGGTGTATTCTTTTATATCCTGTAGTTTCGGATCATGGATCGAACTAAATATCAAAACTTTTTAACCATCCTGTATATTGCCCCCTCTTTTCGTTCCGTGTTTATTGGAATAGAAACTTATTAGTATTAATAATTAATAAACTAAATAATTAATAAAAAAAATAATTAATATTAAATATTAATAATTATTAAATATTAATTATTAAATATTAATAATTAATAGTAGTAGACGAGATTTTACGAAAAAAGTTCTTCCGAGTCATAGGAAGGAACAACTATTTATTTATTTTTTCGATGTGAATTTGACACAACAGGGGAGAAACCGTTATTTTTTTTTTAGCTTTTTTTATTTAATAGTAATAATTTAATAGTAATAAAAATTGATATAATACTATAAATTTATATAATAGAATAGAATAATCGAATTAAAATATAAAAAGAGTTCCAGCACATAGAGTGACATATATATAGTGAAATGATACTCTGGATTCTGACGAAAGAGAATCATTTTTTTTATTTATTTAATACCCACATTATTAGTTAGTTAATAATTCTAGTGATTGGATTTATATGCTTATTTTGATAGGAAATGAATCAAATGATTTTTCATTGAATGACTATTCATCTATTGTATTTTAATGTAAATTAGGGGGCAACAAAGCTCTATGGAAAAATGGTGGTTCAATTCGATGTTGTTTAACAGGGAGTTAGAATACGGGTGTGGGCTAACTAAATCAATGGATAGTTTTGATCCTATTGAAAATATCAGTGTAAGTGAAGAAGACCCGATTCTAACTGATATGGATAAAAACATTCATGGTTGGAGTGATAGTGACAATTCGAGTTACAGTAATGTTGATTATTTAGTCGGCGTCAGTGACATTCGGAATCTCATATCTGATGAAACTTTTTTAGTTAGGGATAGTAATAGGGGCAGTTATTCCATATATTTTGATATTGAAAATCAAATTTTTGAGATTGACAATGATCATTCTTTTCTAAGTGAACCAGAAAGTTATTTTTATAGTTATAAGAATTCTAGTTATCTGAATAATGTATCTAAGAGTGACGAGACTCACTATGATCGTTACATGTATGATACTAAATATACTTGGAATAATCACATTAATAGTTGTGTTGACAGTTATCTTCGTTCTCAAACTGGTATTGATAGTTCCATTTTAAGTGATAGTGACAACAGTTACATTTATAGTTCCATTTGTAGTGCGGGCAGAAACAGTAGTGAAAGCGAGAGTTCCAGTATAAGTATAATAACTAGCAACACAAATGATAGTGCTTTAACTATAAGAGAAGGTTCTAATGATCTAGATGAGACTCAAAAATACAGTCATTTGTGGGTTCAATGCGAAAATTGTTATGGATTAAATTATAAGAAATTTTTGAAATCAAAAATGAATATTTGTGAACAATGTGGATATCATTTGAAAATGAGCAGTTCAGATAGAATCGAACTTTCGATTGATCCAGGTACTTGGAATCCTATGTATGAAGACATGGTCTCTCTGGATCCCATTGAATTTCATTCGGAGGAGGAACCCTATAAAGATCGTATTGATTCATATCAAAGAAAGACAGGATTAACCGAGGCTGTTCAAACAGGCACAGGTCAACTAAATGGTATTCCCGTATCAATTGGGGTTATGGATTTTCAGTTTATGGGGGGTAGTATGGGATCTGTAGTAGGTGAGAAAATCACCCGTTTGATCGAATATGCTGCCAATCAATTTTTACCTCTTATTCTAGTGTGTGCTTCCGGAGGAGCACGTATGCAAGAAGGAAGTTTGAGTTTGATGCAAATGGCTAAAATATCTTCTGCTTTATATGATTATCAAGCAAATAAAAAGTTATTCTATGTATCGATCCTTACATCTCCTACTACTGGTGGGGTAACCGCTAGTTTTGGTATGTTGGGGGATATCATTATTGCCGAACCCAACGCCTACATTGCATTTGCGGGTAAAAGAGTAATTGAACAAACATTAAATAAGACAGTACCTGAAGGTTCACAAGCGGCTGAATATTTATTCCATAAGGGCTTATTCGATTCAATCGTACCGCGTAATCCTTTAAAGGGCGTTTTGAGTGAGTTATTTCAGCTCCATGCTTTCTTTCCTTTGACTCAAAATGAAATCAAGTAGAGCTTTAAATTGATTATTTTTTTTTTTTTTTGTGACGAGCGAGTAATTATTTAGTTTATAGGATTAGTTTATGGCAATCAAATTCAAAATACAAATAATGAATTTTTCTTTGGTGTAACATAAGATTTAACTGCAGAAAGAATCATGTGATGTGGATAATTTTTTTTTATCGATATTCCTCTTTTCCTGATTAGTAATATTCCTATTTTCCTGATTAGTAATCAGGAAAACTCTATAAAAAAGCAAATTCTTTCTTCCACGAATTTAGGCAAGAGGAATAAAAAGGATTTCATTGTTCCCTTCTTTTTTATTTTATTTCTATATTTTTTATTTTATTTCTATATAATATATAGATATAGAAATTTTTTTTTATTTTTATAATATACATATATATACTATATATATACTTACTTAGATATATTTAGTAGAATTATATATACTTACTTAGATATATTTAGTAGAATTATAGAGGAGTATAATTCTACATGAATTCTAAAAAATATCTTTATAACATCGAACCAAAATGTTAATATAACAATAAAAACTTAACAGGTACAAATATTAAATCGAGGTACCCATTCTATGACAACTCTCAGCAACTTACCTTCTGTTTTTGTGCCTTTAGTGGGCCTAGTATTTCCGGCAATTGCAATGGCTTCGTTATTTATTCATGTTCAAAAAAACAAGATTTTTTAGATACGGGCAGTAGGGACAAATCTCATCTATTCTTTTTTTAGATCTATAAGAAATTCGATGAATCACTCCCCAAGGTTTACATCCGATATAGTACTAGTTGATGAGCGTTACTTCGGGAAACCAAAAAAGGAAACTCAAATTCATTTTGGTTATTGTTATTCTCCCAATTCCAATAAAATACAACTGGATCTAGTATGGGTTGGCGATCAGAACGTATATGGATAGAACTTCGAACAGGGTCTCGAAAAACAAGTAATTTCTGTTGGGCCTTTATCCTTTTTTTAGGTTCATTAGGGTTCTTATTGGTTGGAACTTCCAGTTATCTCGGTAGAAATTTGATACCTTTATTTCCGTCTCAGCAAATGCTTTTTTTTCCACAAGGGATCGTGATGTCGTTCTATGGAATCGCGGGTCTCTTTATTAGCTTCTATTTGTGGTGTACAATTTCGTGGAGTGTAGGTAGTGGTTATGATCGATTCGATAGAAAACAAGGAATAGTGTGTCTTTTTCGCTGGGGATTTCCGGGAAAAAATCGTCGTATTTTTCTCCGATTCCTTATGAAAGACATTCAGTCTATCAGAATAGAAGTTAAAGAAGGTATTTATACTCGTCGTGTCCTTTATATGGAAATCGGAGGACAGGGGTCCATTCCCTTAACTCGTACTGATGAGAATTTGACTCCACGAGAAATGGAACAAAAAGCGGCGGAATTGGCCTCTTTTTTGCGTGTACCAATTGAAGGATTTTGAAAAAGAAAAAAATGAACTGAAAAATGAATACTTTTTTAAAAATTAAAAAAAAAAACATAAAAAATTCAAGAATTTTTTCCTTCATTCGAATTCGAATTGGAAGTGGACTGTTTTCTTTCTATTTCTTATTCGATTTCTGTATTCTTTCTAAATTCAAGGACTAACTCCCGAATCACAAATAAAAAACGGAGGAATAGATTTCTCTATGATTTGTGATAGAACTTAGACTTGATAGAAATAGTAATAGAGTTGACGAATGGGGTGAAGGTGAATTCATTAAAGACGAAAAATGAAAAATGGCAAAAAAGAAAGCATTAATTCCCCTTCTTTATCTTACATCTATAGTATTTTTGCCCTGGTGGATCTCTTTCTCATTTAAGAAAAGTCTGGAATCTTGGGTTACTAATTCGTGGAATACTAGGCAATCCGAAATTTTCTTGACTGATATTCAAGAAAAGAGTATCTTACAAAAATTCATCGAATTGGAGGAATTGTTCCTCTTGGATGAAATGATAAAGGAATACCCGGAAACACGTTTACAAAACCTTCGTATCGGAATCTACAAAGAAATGGTCCAATTGATCAAGACGCACAATCAGGATTGTATCCATACGATTTTGCACTTCTCGACAAATATAATCTGTTTCGTTATGCTAAGCGGTTATTCTATTATAGGTAATCAAGAACTTATTATTCTTAACTCTTGGGTTCAAGAATTCCTATATAACTTAAGCGACACAATAAAAGCTTTTTCTATTCTTTTATTAACTGATTTATGTATAGGATTTCATTCGCCTCATGGTTGGGAACTAATGATTGGTTCTGTCTATAAAGATTTTGGATTTGCTCATAATGAACAAATTCTATCTGGTCTTGTTTCCACTTTTCCAGTCATTCTAGATACCATTTTTAAATATTGGATTTTCCGTTATTTAAATCGTGTATCTCCGTCACTTGTAGTGATTTATCATTCAATGAATGACTGAAAAAATGATCCCCCGATCCCATTATAACGTACTTTGTACAAAAGCTAAACATTAAAAATTTGACTTCTTATTCTTATTTTTCTTTCTACCCGGATTCTTCCTAATATTCCAGTAAAGTTATTTCAGTAAATAGCAGAATCGTGGATAGGGAACTGTACGAGCGACCTACCAAATTTTATTGTAGAAATTTTCAGGATCAATGATTGGACCATGCAAACTAAAAATGCCGTTTCTTGGATAAA